ACGCAACGATGATTCTTTTCTACTAATCACAAAGACATTGGTACTCTTTATTTTATTTTTGGAGCATGAGCTGGCATGGTAGGAACATCACTTAGACTGATTATTCGAGCTGAACTAGGTCAACCGGGTAGGTTAATTGGAGACGATCAGATTTACAATGTAGTAGTTACTGCTCACGCATTTATTATAATTTTTTTCATGGTCATGCCTATTATAATTGGAGGGTTTGGCAATTGACTTGTTCCTTTAATGTTAGGAGCCCCCGATATAGCTTTCCCACGCATAAATAACATAAGGTTTTGATTATTACCTCCTTCTCTAACTTTATTATTGTCAAGAGGAATAGTTGAAAGAGGGGTCGGTACCGGATGGACTGTTTACCCTCCTTTAGCAGCAGCTGTGGCACACGCAGGGGCATCGGTAGATCTTGGTATTTTTTCTTTACACTTGGCAGGAGTTTCTTCAATTCTAGGAGCTGTAAATTTTATAACAACTGTAATTAATATACGAACAACGGGTATGTCTATAGACCGAATACCTTTATTTGTCTGATCTGTGTTTATTACCGCAATTCTTTTATTACTTTCACTTCCTGTTTTAGCAGGGGCCATCACTATATTACTTACAGACCGAAATTTAAACACTTCGTTTTTTGATCCTGCAGGAGGTGGAGACCCAGTGTTATACCAACATTTATTTTGATTTTTTGGGCACCCTGAAGTGTATATTTTAATTTTACCAGCTTTCGGAATAATTTCCCACATCGTAACACAAGAATCAGGTAAAAAAGAATCTTTCGGGGCTCTAGGTATAATTTACGCTATGTTGGCCATTGGGGTTTTAGGTTTTGTAGTATGGGCACATCACATATTTACAGTAGGCATAGACGTTGATACTCGAGCTTATTTTACTTCAGCTACCATGATTATTGCTGTTCCGACCGGAATTAAAGTATTTAGATGATTAGGAACCCTTCATGGCACTCAAATTTATTTTACACCATCATTACTTTGAGCCTTAGGGTTTATTTTCTTATTTACAATTGGAGGTTTAACAGGAATCATACTCGCAAACTCTTCTATTGATATTATTTTGCACGACACTTATTACGTAGTTGCCCATTTTCACTACGTTCTTTCAATAGGAGCCGTGTTTGGAATTTTTGCCGGCATTTCACATTGATTCCCTTTATTTACCGGACTTTCATTAAATCCTAAATGAATAAAAATCCATTTTATTACAATATTTGCGGGGGTTAACGTAACTTTTTTTCCTCAACACTTCTTAGGACTAAGTGGAATACCTCGACGATACTCTGACTACCCTGATGCATATATAACATGAAATGTCGTATCATCTGTGGGATCGACAATTTCTTTGATTGCAGTACTAGGATTTATTATTATTATCTGAGAAGCTTTAAGATCTAATCGATCAATTATATTTTCTCATTTCCTACCAACTTCAATTGAATGATATCACAGGTACCCACCAGCCGATCACAGATATATAGAAATTCCCATAATTACTTCTTTCTAAAATGACAGAAAGATGTGTAGGATTTAAGCTCCTATTAGGAAGAAACTTTTCTTCTTTTAGAATCAACAATGGCAACTTGAACAAATCTTGGATTTCAAGACAGAGCATCTCCTTTGATAGAACAACTAATTTTTTTTCACGATCACACTATAGTTGTTTTAGTTATAATCACAACATTTGTTGGATATATAATAATTTCTTTACTATTTAACACTTTTACTAACCGATTCTTACTAGAAAATCAAATAATCGAGATTATTTGAACTATTCTACCCGCAGTCATTTTAATTTTTATTGCTCTACCATCTTTACGACTACTATATTTATTAGACGAAGTAAATTCTCCCAGGATTACTATTAAAACAGTAGGACACCAATGATACTGAAGATATGAATATTCAGATTTTCTTCAAGTTGAATTTGACTCTTACATAACCCCTCAAACAGATTTGGCTTTATCAAGTTACCGCCTCTTGGATGTGGACAACCGAACTGTTTTACCTATCGATACCCAAGTGCGAATACTGGTTACAGCTGCAGATGTTATTCACTCTTGAACCGTTCCTTCATTAGGTGTTAAAGCTGACGCTATCCCAGGTCGGTTAAATCAAATCAGATTTACTACAAACCGGCCAGGATTATTTTTTGGGCAATGTTCAGAAATCTGTGGAGCTAACCACAGATTCATGCCTATTGTAATCGAAGCCGTCTCAGTAGACTCTTTTTTAAAATGAATTTCAGCTTCCTCTGAAACTTCACCCGGTGGCTGAAAAAAGTGTAGGTCTTTTAAACCTATTATGGTATTACATACCTCTGGTGGTAAAAACTAGTTAAATTATAACATAAGCTTGTCAAGCTTAAGTTACCTCAGGGGTGTTTTTAAATTCCCCAAATAGCTCCACTTATATGATTAATTCTCTTTTTTATATTTTTATTCAGACTATTTTGCTTTTCTATTGTAAACTATTTTTTTATTTCTCCAGAAAATGAAATGACCTTACAATCTAAGTCTGTAACAATTCAAAAACTTTGAAAATGATAACTAGCTTATTTTCGGTGTTCGAGCCCTCCTCAAGCATTTTTTCTGCCCCTTTAAATTGAATTTCAACTTTTATCGGGTTACTTTTCTTACCGTTAGTATTTTGAGCTTTTCCATCCCGATGGTCATGATTTTGAATTAAAATTTTAAAAACACTTCACAAAGAATTAAAACCTCTTTTAACTTCTTATCACACCGGGGCCACTTTAATTTTTATTTCTTTATTTTCTCTTATTATTTTTAATAACTCTTTAGGGTTATTGCCTTATATTTTTACAAGCTCAAGCCACTTAACAATAACTCTTTCTCTTTCTCTCCCCATTTGAATAACTTTAATAATTTTTGGATGATACAAACACTCTCAGCACATATTTGCTCACTTAGTACCCCAAGGCACCCCCAGAATTCTTATACCTTTCATAGTAATTATTGAAACTATCAGAAATTTAATCCGACCTGGAACTCTTGCAGTGCGACTCACAGCTAACATAATTGCAGGACATTTGTTGTTAACTTTGCTAAGACAAAGGGGACCAGAACTTTCTAGTTCACTTTTATTATTCTCTATTTTAACCTTATCTTTAATCCTTTTATTAATTTTAGAATCTGCCGTTGCAATTATTCAATCTTATGTATTTACTGTACTAAGAACATTATATATAGGAGAAATTAACTAATGTCATTTACAAACGGATTTCATCCATTCCACTTAGTTAACGCAAGACCTTGACCTCTTACAGGTTCTATCAGGGCAATAATACTTACTACGGGACTAGTTAAATGATTCCACGAATTCAATATTAACCTTCTAGTGTTAGGTATTTTAGCAACAGTATTAACCATAATTCAATGATGACGAGATATTACCCGAGAAGCCACTTTTCAAGGACTTCACACAATTGCCGTTAGTAAAGGGCTTCGGTGAGGAATAATCTTATTTATTCTGTCTGAAGTTTTATTTTTTTTCTCTTTTTTTTGAGCTTTTTTTCACAGAAGTTTAGCTCCTTCGGTTGAAATTGGAGTTTCATGGCCCCCTTTGGGAATCCAGCCATTTAATCCTTTTCAAATTCCACTTCTTAATACTACAATTTTGCTCTCTTCAGGAGCTACAGTCACTTGAGCTCACCACTCTATTTTAGAAGCCAACCACAGACAAGCTTTTCAAAGGTTAACTATAACTATTTTACTAGGTATTTATTTTACAGGTCTTCAAGCTCTTGAATACATCGAAGCTCCTTTTACAATTGCAGACTCAGTTTACGGTTCCACGTTTTTTGTAGCTACGGGGTTTCATGGTCTTCATGTAATTATTGGTACCTTATTTTTGTCAGCATGCTTATACCGATTGTACATATGCCATTTTTCTTCTAATCACCATTTTGGGTTTGAAGCCGCAGCCTGATATTGACATTTTGTAGATGTAGTTTGATTATTTTTATACATTTGCATTTATTGATGAGGGGGGTAACCTTTTTAGTATAAAAAGTACGCTTGGCTTCCAACCAAAAAGTTTAAAAGTTTAAAAAAGGTAATCTTTATAATTTTTATCTCCATATTTATAATTTTCGTCCTTGCCTCAATTGTAATAACAGCCGCCTCTATTGTGTCAAAGAAAACAATTATTGATCGAGAAAAGAGATCTCCGTTTGAGTGCGGATTTGACCCTAATGGATCTGCTCGAATACCTTTTTCTTTACGATTTTTTTTAATTGCTGTTATTTTTTTAATTTTTGATGTAGAAATTACCTTATTACTTCCGCTAGTTTCGATTATTGAGCTATCAAACATTTTTTTTTATTCCGCTACAGCTTTAATTTTTTTAATTGTTTTACTTTTTGGACTTTACTTTGAATGGCACTTAGGGGCCCTTGAATGATCTTCCTAGAGCTGTAGTCAAATATGATACATGATTTGCAATCATGAGGTGTTTTATTAAACCAACTTTAACGATTAGAAAGCGAATTATTGCACTTAGTTTCGACCTAAATTTTGGTTTTAAGACCTCTAATTATTGATAGAAGCCAAAAAGAGGCTTATTACTGTTAATGATAGAATTGAATTTATCTTCCTATCAAGGAGAAATCAAGTTGTAAAAAAAGCTTCTAACTTATTTTTAAAGCGGTTTAACTCCGTTTATTTCTTTATTTTCTTATGGTGTAAACAACACATTACATTTTCATTGTAAATTTGAAGCTTAAATTACTTCTAAGAAATGTTTACAGACAACTTATCACTTTTGCAGCTTCAATGCAATATTCTTTTTTAAATTATATAAACTAATCCAATAAAAACAACACAATTAAAGCTCAAATAACAAACATTTTTAAAGAAATTTTCAATACTTTATTTTGAGAAATTTCAACAAATAAAGATCCTCTTGTTATAGTTCTATAAATTCCTTGGCCGCCAAAGTGCTCTAACCATCCTTTATCAAGTACACTCTCAAAATTTTTTCTTACTTTAAATCTTCATTTACACGTCACATGACTGGATAAATAAGGTAAAAATCATATCGAACCTATAAAAGAAACCGTATTAAAGTTTTTAATAGATAATAAGACATAGTTAACATGCATAATATTTAACATATACCCAATTAAACCTCCAATTAATCTTACTCTTAAAACCACCGATTTTAAAAAAAACCTAAGACAAATTATATAACTCTCAGGAAACAAAACTCAAGACAAACATGCTCCTATAATAACAGCTCCGGCAGCCAAAACAATTATAGGTCTAGTTATTAAAGTAGAAGAATCTGTAACAGAAGATATTCTTCCGACATTATTATCTCCAGTTAGTCTATAATAAATCAAACGAAATGTATAACAAACAGTCAAACCAGTAGAAAGAACAAACAAAATAAAAGAAACAACATTAATTCTTCTTATAAAAACAACTTCAATAATTAAATCTTTTGAATAAAATCCAGCCAGAAATGGCATTCCACAAAGGGCTAGATTAGATAAAGTTATATTTATTCTGGTTAAAGGCATATTGTTAATTAATCCCCCCATATGACGAATATCTTGGTAATCTTTAGTATTATGAATAACAGATCCCGCTGACATAAACAACAAAGCTTTAAATAAAGCATGAGATAACAAGTGAAATAGCGCTAAATCAGCCGCCCCAATAGCTAAAATACTTATTATAATGCCTAACTGACTTAAAGTTGAAAGAGCAATAATTTTTTTAAGATCATACTCAAAATTAGCTCCCAATCCGGCTATAAAAGTAGTCAAACAAGAAATAATTAACAACCCAGGCATAACAACAGATCCTTCTAAGGCAGGACTAAACCGAATAAGTAAATAAACTCCCGCCGTAACTAAAGTTGAAGAATGAACGAGGGCTGACACCGGAGTAGGAGCAGCTATAGCCGCAGGAAGTCAAGCTGAAAATGGAATTTGAGCCCTTTTAGTTATTGCAGCAAGGACAATTAACCTTTTAAACAGTAACAAATCACGATCACTTATAAAAAAAGAGTTAAACAAAAAATTTCAACCACCTAATTTAATCATAAGCCCGATTCTGAGCAAAATAGCAACGTCACCTACCCGATTAGATAAAACAGTAAGTATCCCCGAATTAGCCGATTTTTCATTTTGATAATAAACAACCAGTGCATAAGAGACAAGCCCTAAACCATCTCACCCTAAAAGAATACTAATTAAATTAGGGCTAACAATTAGTAAAAGTATTGATAAAACAAATCCTAGTACCAAGTACATAAACCGAGTAAATCTTTTATCATTATCCATATACCCTCCTCTATAAAATAAAACCATAGATGAAATTAATAAAACAAATCTAGAAAACACTAAAGAAATGTGGTCTAAAATTAATCTTATAACAATACAGCAAGAATTTAATTTTCCGATTTCTCACTCAATAAATCAACTCTTATTTCTGGTTATTCTAAACAAAAACCCTAATCCACAAATTAACGAACCTAGAAATAAAAACATCATACCTCTTAAATGCATAGAAACTTTTTTGATCACAGTCCAAGATAAAACATTATAATTTTAGCACCACAAACTAACGTTTTTAGTTAAACTACTTAAACACAAAATTATAAACAAACTTCTTTTTATAATTAGTAAATTTAAAGGAAATCAGTGTAGAAATAAAATTACATACTCACGAACTTTTCCAGAACAACAAGAAAATAAACTACTATAGAACACCCCGTGTTGACTTAATCTATATATATATAAAGTATACGCCGCTCTAAGAAAAGATAGCAAAGAAACCCCCAGTATACTTAATTTTCTCCACATTACCAATCTAGAGATAAGTCTTACTTCTCCCAACAGATTTAAAGTAGGAGGAGCAGCTATATTTCCAATTCTAAGCAAAAATCATCACAAAGTTATTCTTGGCATAAATCTCAACAACCCTTTACAAATTATTATCCTCCGGCTTCCAACGCGCTCATAAACCATATTAGCAATACAAAACAATCCTGAAGAACACAAACCATGACCAATTATAACAATTACAGCCCCATTAGTGCCCCAGCAACTTCTCCTTATCAACCCAGACAACACAAGACCCATGTGGGCAACAGAAGAATAAGCAATTAAAGATTTTATATCTACTTGGAGTAAGCAAACAAATCTGACACAAACGCCGCCCACGATACCTACTCTCACTCACACTCACACAAATATCTTATTAACTGTTAAAAACATAGGTAACATACGAATAATCCCATACCCTCCTAACTTTAATAAAACACCTGCTAAAATTATTGATCCCGCAACTGGCGCTTCAACATGGGCTTTAGGAAGCCATAAATGAAATATATAAGCAGGAAGTTTTACAATAAAAGCAATTATTGTAAACAGGTACCATATCACATTAATAAATTCTGTGCCAATAACTTTTATAGATAACATTATTGTGAGACTGCCCCCTTCATGATATAAAGATATAATTGAAATTAACAAAGGCAGCGAAGCTAATAAAGTGTAAAACAATATATAAATCCCAGCTTGAATACGCTCAGGTTGATAACCTCAGCCCAAAATTAAAATCAAAGTAGGAATTAAACTACTTTCAAAGCTAATATAGAACAACAAGTAATTTATAGAAGAAAAAGTCATTAACAACGTTAACAACAAAAATAGATTAACTAATAAAAAGAATAAACTAAAGTTGTTTTTTCTTTTTACTTTCTGTCTAGCACACACTATTAAAGGCATAATTCAACTTCTTAACAAAATCAAAATATAACTTAAATAATCTATCCCAAGACCATACCCAAGAGAACAAATATAAAATCCATGGCCCACCAAATTTATCAACATAAAACAAAACAAAAACAACGATACTTGAACAAACTCCCACCTCTTTACAAAACACATTATAAATAGCAAAGGGAACAAAATTTTTAACATTGTAAAATACTAAATCTGTTATAGTGATCATTTCCGTGTGTACGAACAATAGACACTAATAAAGATAAGCCCAAAGCTCCTTCACAAGCAACCATAGACAAAAAAAACAAAACAAAATAGACATCTCTTCTTCCTATAGAAAGATTCCTGACCAAAATAAAAAAAACGCCTAATATAATAAATTCAAGACTGAGCAAAGTATTCAATAAATGCTTACATTTTGAAGTAAAAACTCAAAGACCTCTTATTCTTATAATGAAAGGCACACTAATTGAGATTAATCTTAACACTGTCATTAGTTTTAATAGTTTAACTAAAAACTTTGGTCTTGTAAACCAAAAATGAAATTTATATTTCTTAAGGCATCAGGAAAAGAAATAATTATTCTATCTTTAATCCCCAAAACTAACGTTTTATTATAAACTATTTCCTGACATCCTTATTATTCTTTCACCTCTCATTTTTTTTCTGTCAATTTTATTTACGCAACTGACCCACCCTCTCTCAACTGGAATTATTTTATTAATTCAAACAGTTTTGGTTGCTCTTGCTTCCGGCTTGTTATCAAAATCATTTTGGTTTTCTTATATTTTATTTTTAATTTTTTTAGGAGGAATGCTTGTTTTATTCATCTACGTAGCATCTTTAGCAGCTAATGAAGCATTTAATCTGTCTTTATTAATTCTATCACTTATTATTTTCTTTACAGTTTTAACAACAACAACATTAGTTTTAACAGATCCGCTTATTATTCCAATTAGGTCCTCAATAATTGTACCAGCCGAATTTAACTCTAACGTAACAAACTCTACTCAATTTTACATTTTACAAATTTATAACTTCCCAGGAATTACTTTAACTTTTTTTATTATTTTTTATTTATTACTTACTCTAATTGTCACAGTAAAAATTACTTCTGTATTTTTTGGCCCACTTCGATTTTCAAGATAATGACAAGCCCCCTTCGTAAAATTCATCCTTTATTCAAAATTATAAACGGAGCACTAGTAGACATGCCTATTCCAGTAAACATCTCGGTTTTTTGAAATTTCGGTTCTTTACTAGGCTTATGTTTAGCAACACAAATCATAACAGGTCTTTTTTTAGCCATACATTACACGGCCCATATTGATCTAGCTTTTTCAAGAGTAGCTCATATTTGTCGAGATGTAAACTACGGATGGCTTCTACGAACTCTTCACGCTAACGGAGCCTCTTTTTTCTTTATTTGCCTATTTTTACACATTGGCCGAGGTATTTACTACGGATCTTACTTATTTTTAGAAGTATGAACTGTAGGCGTATTAATTTTATTTATGGTTATAGCTACGGCTTTTTTAGGATACGTCCTACCGTGGGGCCAAATATCTTTCTGAGGAGCAACTGTTATTACAAACCTTTTTTCAGCAATTCCATATATCGGAACAGATTTAGTACAATGAATTTGGGGGGGATTTGCCGTTGACAACGCAACTTTAACACGTTTTTTTACTCTTCATTTTCTTCTCCCTTTTGTAGTATCCGCTTTTTCAGGGATTCACATTCTTTTTTTACACCAAAGAGGGTCTAACAACCCCCTGGGGGTATCAAGCCAACCAGACAAAGTCCCTTTTCACCCCTATTTTTCATTTAAAGACATTGTAGGATTTTTAGTTATATTATTTGCTCTTATTTTATTAACTTTATTAAACCCATATTTACTAGGAGATCCTGATAATTTTATCCCGGCCAATCCTCTTTCTACCCCTGCCCATATCCAGCCAGAATGATATTTCTTATTTGCTTACGCCATTTTACGATCTATTCCCAACAAACTAGGAGGAGTAGCAGCTCTTGCCATATCAGTGGCTGTTTTATTTATTCTTCCTTTTACCCATTTTTCAAAATTTCGAAGACTTACTTTTTACCCCGCTAACCAATTTTTATTTTGATCTCTAGTATCTATTTTAATTTTATTAACATGAATTGGAGCCCGGCCAGTAGAAGACCCTTATATTATTACAGGCCAAATTTTAACTGTACTATATTTTTCTTATTATATTATTAACCCTTTAATTTTAATCTCGTGAGATTATTTGTTAGACTGATTAATTAGTTTAATAAAAACAGATGTTTTGAAAACATCAAATAAGAAAATTCTTATTAATCTAATAAATTAATATACTAATTTAATCATGATTTAAACAATAAACACTCTAAAACAAAAAAGTTTAAATCCTATAAAAAAAATTAAATAATTAAGAGAAACCGGTAAAAAACTCTTTCAGGCTAAATATATTAATTTATCGTATCGCAACCGAGGTAACGTCCCCCGAACTCAAATAAACAAAAAAGAAACCGAGACTAGTTTTAGATAAAAAAACATCCTAAATATATTACCCCCCAAAAATATAATAGCAAACAGCGCACTCATAAATAAAATTCTAGCATACTCAGCCATAAAAATTAGAGCAAATCCTCCTCTGCTGTATTCGGTATTAAACCCCGAGACCAACTCAGATTCTCCTTCTGCAAAATCAAAAGGAGTTCGATTTGTCTCTGCCAAACAAGAAGCAAACCAAATTCCTGCAAGAGGAAACAAAAGCCACAAAAACCAAACTTTTTCTTGATACAAATTAAACAACTCAAAATCAAACCCCCCAACTAAAAAAAGAAACCTTAACAAAATCAAAGCTAATCTTACTTCGTATGAAATTGTTTGAGCTACAGCTCGCAGTCTACCTAATAACGAATACTTACTATTAGAAGACCAACCGGCACTTATAGTTGAGTAAACTCCTAAACTTAAACAACAAAGAAAAAACAAAACACCTATTTCAAAATTTATCAAACCAGCTTCATAAGGTATAACGATTCAAACAGCTAATGAGATAAACAAGCTAAAAACGGGCGACATATAATAAACAAGAAAATTTGATAAAACAGGAAAAGTTTGTTCTTTTCTAAATAATTTAACAGCATCTGAAAACGGTTGCAAAATACCAAGGTACCCCACTTTATTAGGACCTTTACGAATTTGAATATACCCTAGAACTTTACGCTCAAGAAGTGTTACAAAAGCAACTCCTACTAATACACAAACAACCATAACTAAATAATTTACTAACATAACTAATATTATCACCAATGCAATTACTATTTTATAATAAAGGCATTTATTACTTATAGCTTAACGCTATATAATTAGATTCTAAACCTAATGCATAATTTTTCTGCCAAAGCAATTATTAGATTTTATTTATAACTATTATTATTTTCTAATCCTTTCGTACGAAGAAAATAAATTTTTTTTTAAGAGATAGAAACCGACCTGGCTTGCGCCGGTCTGAACTCAAATCATGTAAAGTTTTAAGGGTCGAACAGACCCCCTATTACAGCCCCTACGCCGCAAAGGATCTTTAATTCAACATCGAGGTCGCAATCTTTTTTTTCGATATGAACTCTTAAAAAAAATTACGCTGTTATCCCTAAAGTAACTTAAACTAATACCTATATTACAGGGTCTTTATATTAAACATTATTAACTTAAATTTTAAAGCAGTTACTATTTATACTTCTGTCTCCCCAACAAAATATTTAAATTTATTAAACTAAGTTTGTTATTATTACTTAATTTAATAAAAACAAATATAAAGATTTATAGGGTCTTATCGTCCCCTTAACTTATTTAAGCCTTTTCACTTAAATGTTAATTTCAAGTTATAACTTAGAGACAGTTACCTTCTTGTTCAATCATTCATTCTAGTCCTTAATTAAAGGACAAATTATTATGCTACCTTCGCACGGTCAATATACCGCGGCCATTAAAATTACTTATCATTGGGCAGATCAGACTTTATATTAATACCATAAAGACATGTTTTTGATAAACAGGCAGAAGTTATATTTGCCGAATTCCTTTAAAGTTATCTTTTTTTTATTACAATTTTATCATTATTTTAATTTGTTAAATTGCACCACATTAATTCTATACTAATAATATCATTTTTACTTTTGGTATTTAGTTTTTCCAAATACTTTTATAATTAAAAACTAAGTGTTATTTAAATAATGTTACTTCTATTTATTTTAGTTTTAACACTTTAAAAACAAGGCTACTTTTAAGCCTAGTCAAACAACTTTACAATTATTACACTATAATTTAATAATATATAAGAAGCTTATCCCTCCTACAATTTTCTACACGACTTTATAGTCAGAGTAAAAGAATTAAATTCATATCTAAAAGAACCAGATATTAAAAAACTCGATTAATATTTCACTACTAATGCAGTATTTTAAATTTATTTAAAACTAAAACAATGTTACTACATTAGCTATTTTTTTTTCGGGATTTTTATATTACATAAGTAATTTAAATATTCCCTGATACACAAGGTACTAATCTAAAAACATACTTATTGCTAATTAAATTTTAATTATTTATTTCAATTTTCTTTTACAATACTTTTAAACTAAAGCCATTTTTTATTAAATTTTTTAATTATACTATTTTTTATATATTAAAAATTATTTTTCTTATATATTTTTAAACACAAACATTTAATTTATAAGCAAATATTTATTATTAAAACAAATCGATTTGCACGATAATCCTTTTCAACGTAAGTGAAATGCTTAACTATAAAGCTTTATTTTATTTCTAGGTACATTTTCCAATACACCTACTATGTTACGACTTATCTCATTTATAAATGAAAGCGACGGGCAATATGTACACATCATAGAGCTAATCTCAGATAGACATATTAAATCTATATTACTATTAAATCCACCTTTATTATCAACATTCATTGATAAATTCGTAAATAAATTAAATTTATTGTAACCCATTAAAACTTGTTTATTAGCAGCACCGTGATCTAATATATTTAATAATATTAATTTTAATAATTTTTATTTAAGTAAAATTGTCTAATAATGATGGTATACTAGCTATAACAAAAACAAGAAAGATACTACGTGGTTTATCGTTTATAAAACAGGTTCCTCTAACAAGACTAAGACACCGCCAAATTCTTTGAATTTAAAATTGATTTATTTTTATTACTCCAGATTTACTTGTTTTTGCTCGGTATAACAGGGTATCTAATCCTGGTTTATCCCCGAGATTTAATAGCTTCGACCAAGAACAAATTTTTATTTCATTTAAACCTAGTAAAATAATATAATTATACAAATTTCACTTATTAATAACCCAGGTATTATGACATTTATTCTACTTTAATAACTAACTACCATCTGATAAATTTTTACTTAGCCCCCTTGTATAACCGCAGCTGCTGGCACAAATATTAGCCGGACTTTTATAATATAACTCGTTCTAGTTTTCACTAATACATATCAACGAAAATTTAATACTGCAATTTAAATGTTATAATGTTTAATTCAAAATTTTATAACTTACATAAACCCTAAAGAATTTTAAATTATTTAAGAATTTATATTTTAGCCAATACTCGCATATATTTTACAAATTAAGGAGCAAAAATTTAAGCAAGAATCAAACTCACTTAATAATTTAAAGTATTATATTCATTTATTGTGAATTATTAAAATTTATTCATTTTATATAAGTAAGAAGATATAAAAAGGTACCACTTATAAACTCTTTAATTCAAACATAAACTGCGTTAATTAAACGGTACCTTTACGAGCCCACAGAACAATAACCTTTACCAGCCTGATTTCCCACACAACTACTTAATTACCAAACAGGCTATTTATAGAACATTACTAAAATTACTATATATATATACATTTAAAGAAAGTGTAAATAGATCTAGACAATAAATCTAGGCCTTTATTACAAAACAATAAAAAAATATATAAAAAAAAAAGCATATCTATCAAATAAACATTATAAGCCTCCGAAAAAATAAATTAACGACCCTAGTATAGTCATTTCAGTTCTATCTTTTAACCCTTCAAAATTCTAATTTCATTAAGATAAATACCTACCAACCCCATTTCCCCTAGCCCCGGGAGGTACAAGGGGTTGGTAGGTATTTATCCCAATATAATGAATTATTCTTCTTATAATTGGTTTTAGGTAATGTAGAAGTTGTCTATTAGTATAATTTAATAACACATTTAATTAACATATCCTGGTATATATATATTTCTATAATAAAGCATTATTTCTCTACAAGTCTTCATTTTATACGTCAAAAGCCTGATTCAGTCGTTTTAACCAGTACACTTGGAACGAGCTTCAGTTTAACTTTAGCCTTTACCGTTGTACTATTTATTCCCCCCCTCCCTTCCAGCTTTTAATTTTTATTTTCTTAACATATTATAATTTATTATTATTAAATAAATGTTTTTTATTAATTAAAACATATAGTTTAAAATATGATGCCTGATAAAAGGCTTGTTTTGATAGGACAAATAATGCAGGCAAACCTGCTCATATTACTAAACAACAACCCTTGCATTAATGACTTTTATACATAATAGAATTACACCATTTCTTAAGACACCAAAAGTCTTTGTGCACTTTACACCAATATATACCCCTGCTTACTTTGAACATAAAAAGATAAGCTAATTTAAGCTAACGGGTTCATACCCCGTCCATGTGACGTGAATGTCACTCTTTTTAATGCATGCATCTTCTCAAAATTTTTTGTTCTTATCTCTTTTGATAACAGGAATTATTACATCGATTTCAGCCCCCTCTTGATTTATAGCGTGACTTGGATTAGAATTAAATTTAATGTCTTTTATTCCTCTAATTACTAGAAAACTTAACCGCTTTCCTTCTGAAGCAGCTTTAAAATATTTCTTAGTACAAGCCTTAGGATCCGCACTAATTATTATCTCAGCCCCTATCTTACCAAATATTAAATCATTTTCATTACTGATCCTTATGGCTCTTTTACTAAAACTAGGAGCGGCTCCCTTTCATTTTTGGTTTCCACCTATTATAGAAGGGCTGAATTGATTTCAGTGTATCATTTTAATAACTATCCAAAAAATTGCACCCATATTATTAATCTCTAACATAACATCAGAGACCAAAGCTCAAAATTTAATTCTAATTTCAGCGCTTCTTTCTGCTGTATTAGGAGCCGTAGGGGGATTGAATCAAACTTCCCTACGAAAAATTTTAGCATTTTCTTCAATTAACCATTTAAGATGGATATTAGTAGCTTTAGTAATAAGTAACCATTCTTGAATTATATATTTCACGTTTTATACCATAATTTCTACCTCAATTTCATTATATTTTAACTCTCATCAATTTTATTTTTTTTCACATTTATTTTCAAAATCAAGATCCCTAAGCTCTTATATTATCACAGCACTGGCTTTTTTATCTCTAGGAGGATTACCACCTTTCTCAGGGTTTATTCCGAAATGAATTATTATTGAAATAATAACTTATAATAACATATACTTTTCTCTTTTTATTTTAATTATATCAGCTTTAATTACATTATACTACTACTTACGGCTATCTACAGTTCTCTTATTATTGTCTACCAACAAACGAAAATTATTGACTACTTCCACATTCCTTACCCCGATTACCACTACAGCTTTTATTTTATCACTTAATCTTTTTTTACTTCTGACCCCCTCTTTATTTACATTTTTATAAGATTTTAAGTTATCTAAACTAACGCCCTTCAAAGGCGCAAAAAAAAGTCTTAATCTTTTAAATCTTAATTATTATCCTTCTTTAAGCCTAAGTATTACATACATCTCTAAACTTGCAATTTAGTGTCTTTTTTAAACTACCAAGCCTAATGAAGGGGTGTCAACCCATAAATAAATTTACAATCTACCGCCTAAATCTTCAGCCACTTCACCAA